ATATTTCTAGGATCAAGCAACTCGGGTTTTGTCGTTATAGAACATGAGATTTTATAGAAGCAATGAAAAATAGATACGAGTAGAACCCCAAAAGGGAGAAAAAAAGAATATATAAAAGTTATACAAAAAATTATATAAGAATGACTACCCCTTTCTATTTCTTTATTTCCTTAATTGAATTTTATTTGATTAGGACCAAGCTACTTAAAAACCTCCGCCTTTTTTAAAATATCCCGAACAGTTCCTGTAGGCCGAGCACCCTTTTCAAGGAAATATAGAATAGCAGGAACGTTTAAATAACTTTGATTCTTTATCGGATCATAAAAACCCACGTTCCGAAGATCTCTTCCTTCTCTTCGGGATCGAACATCAATTGCAACGATTCGATAGACGGCTCATTGGGATAGATCTAAGTAAATGAACAAGACCCCCCCTAGAAACGTATAGGAAGTTTTCTCCTCGTACGGCTCGAGAAAAAATGATTTGGAGTTTTGTCTACGTATAGAATTCTAATGAATGGCAAAGGAGTTGATAAAAAAAATTAGACTGGGATTTAACTCATTTTTTTCTTCGTCCTTCCTGAAAAAAGAAAAAAATCATTGATACCCATAACTCAAGTTGGATAATTCTCAAATAGCTTAAAAGAAAAAAATCTTTAGGCAATTTATTTCATTTTTTGAATGGTCTTTAACCCCCCCTTTTTGTTTGTCTCATTTAAAAATATATTTGGATTCTTTATTATGATCCAGTTATTGAGACAATTGAAAAAAGGGCGTTTCCTTGTTCTGGGATCCTTTTTCTTTGTTTTAAATCAGTGGGTTTAGACATTACTTCGGTGCTTCTTAATCCTTACAAAATGGCAGCAACATACCCCTTTTGTGATTTCTTTCTATCAAAGAATCATACAAACGGCCGATTCCCGCGCGATACACTTTTAATCGAAAGAGTTTTTTCAATTCCAACAAATTTTCCTTTTGAATTGAAAACTTGACCGAATCGGATCCTTTCGATTTCTATATTTATGATATACTTACGAAGTTGTTCCAATTTATTGATTGGTATTAACCCTAGATTCTTGCACCCTGAAAGATGAATCCATACTTTACTTTCTACCCGAGCTCCATCATGTACTATATTCATTACAACCTAACAAAAAGAGGGATTCTAGTGAAACAGAACAGATGTCGGGCCAAGAGCACCTTCAGTCTTAGAAAAGATGGCGGATGTAAGAATAAAAATCCACACCGGATCGTGTCCTTCAAGTCGCACGTTGCTTTCTACCACATCGTTTCAAACGAAGTTTTACCATAACATAACATTCCTCTAATTTGGAACCCGTATGGAATTGATTCAATTATGGAATCATGAATAGTCATTGGTTCCGTCGATACATAAGCATATTAATCTATACCCTTTTTTCTTCTATACAAAGACGGCAAAAAGTTTTCTGAAGCAATCTTAGCAAGACCCCACCTATTATTGTATGTTATTGTATGAATGCAATACTTTATTATCATTATTTGAATAAAGTTTGACAATAAAGACTAAAAATTTGATCATCAAAAAAAAAATAAAATGAACTATTTCAATATCAAGAGTTAAGGAATTACAATTATTTTTCACAAAAACCGAAAGGCTTTTGTCACTGAAAAAGAACGAAATCGGATGATAACAATACATACATATTATGTTAAGCTAAGCATTTCATCATTTTATATGTATTTTTTTGTTTAACCCGGGATTAAGTAATCCTTATGCAATCTTGGCATAAAGTAAAGTGACTAAAATCTATGAATTCCCCTGTCTCAATCGTTACATAGATTTACAATTATTCATTAGAGCCAAACAAGAAATAAATATCTAAAAAGTAAAAAAAAAAAACATCCGTTACGTATGTAACTTGATTCGTTGTTAATAAGATAAGATTGGGGCAGACACAGATATTTAAATGAATACCTCCCGTTACTAATTAAGAACTTTCTACCCCCAGATTCTCTGGGAATGCTGAATCAGAACAAAAAAAGGATCCCCTTTGGGGAGGGGGACTATCTAGGGACAAAGACAAACAAGTCCAGATTAGGCCCTTGCTCCTAATTTTTTAGTTTACCCTAACCCAGTCTTAAGAAACTTAATCCCATAAATTGAATGTAATAACCTCACTATTGTTTAGAATTCAGAGATCCTAATAATGGGGCTACCCCATTTGAGTTTAATGGATAGAGAATAAGAGATAGGAAAGAAAGGCTCTTTTTGTGATTCAAAATGAAATGTATCGTTGAAAATTCAATATGAGACGTAAGGTTTTTCTTCAAATTCAATAAAATAGCTAAACCCCTTCAATATGAGGGGAATGAACGTATGATGAAAAATCCGCCATACTTTAGTTAGTTGAATTCAAAAAAGGTGTGACCTATGTTCTCATCGTATCTTGATCACAAACCAAAATTTTTAGTTATATCTGCATGTCATTTGCACTCAATTCAGTTAGTTCAGTTTGTGA